AGAAGATTTCTTTTGCTTAAAAAAATCCGAATGGAAAAAAAAAAGAAGTACACAGATATGACATATCATTATATGTATAATAGTGGGGGATTATGGGACAAAAAATAAATCCACTTGGTTTCAGACTTGGTACAACCCAAGGTCATCATTCTATTTGGTTTGCACAAGACAAAAATTATTCCGAGGGTCTACAAGAAGATCAAAAAATACGAAATTGTATCAAGAATTATATACAAAAAAATATGAGAATATCCTCTGGTGTAGAGGGAATTGCACGCATAGAAATTCGAAAAAGAATTGATCTGATTCAAGTCATAATCTATATGGGATTCCAAAAGTTATTACTAGAAGGCAAGACGCGAAGAATCGAAGAATTACAGATGAATGTACAAAAAGAACTTAATTGTGTAAACCGAAAACTCAACATTGCTATCACAAGAATTACAAACCCTTATGGGCACCCTAATATTCTTGCAGAATTTATAGCCGGACAATTAAAGAATAGAGTTTCATTTCGCAAAGCAATAAAAAAGGCTATTGAATTAACCGAACAGGCAGATACAAAAGGAATTCAAGTACAAATTGCAGGTCGCATCGACGGAAAAGAAATTGCACGTGTCGAATGGATCAGAGAAGGTATGGTTCCTCTACAAACCATTCGAGCTAAAATTGATTATTGTTCCTATGGAGTCCGAACGGTCTATGGAGTATTAGGCATCAAAATTTGGATATTGGGGGAATAAGAATGGGGAATAAGAATACTTTCCTTGTCTTTACTCTTTACACTATATCCATTGATAAAAAAAAATAGAATAAAAAAAAACTTTTTCTCTTAAATCAAAAAAATAAGCAATTCTGTAAGGTTGAATAAAAATTTGATTGATGATTTCATATAATTGCTATGCTTAGTGTGTGACTCGTTGGTTTTTTTTATAGGATAGAATTCCAAAAAAATGGACAGACCCCTACTGTGAACTAATAACTATAGAACTAATAACCAACTCATCGTTTCACATTATCTGGATACAAAAAAGCAGTCAAGATATGATATATTGGTCATATCATTGTAGCAACTGAAATCTTTCTTGCATAAAAAAAAATCAATCTGATTATGATATAAAAAAAGTATGCAGATAAAAGGAAGGTTGAGAGAAAGAAAAAAAAAGAATATCAATGATATAGGATTCCAATATATGTAAGGTTTATGAGTCATCTCATAAAAGGCAGTGTAATAAAACATCAATACTGATTCATCCATAACTATATGAATCTATTCATAGAAAAAAATCAAGAGCCTCGAGCCAATAAAGACTGAGAAGATTGACTCAAGAACAAATTTCATGAGGGGCTCCATTATAGAATTCAAACCTAACCATTAATTGCGAAGCGATGGGAACGATGGAACCTATGAATACGTAAGATTGTATTGAAAAATGAATCCTAATAATTCATTAGGGGGGATGGCGGAACGAACCAGGGACCAATTCATTTATTCCGAGAATTCATGAGCTAACCCTACAACTAAAATAGATATTGAAAGAGTAAATATTCGCCCGCGAAAGTTTTTATTAGATTACTCAATCTTCTTTTACATTACTCAATCTTGTTCGATCCAATATGATAATATGATCGATCAAAGGCAAAACAAAATAAAGATTCGTTATAAAAAAACGACATTATCTCATTATCTAGAAATAAAAATAATTATCTAGAAAAAAAATACATGTTTAAGTATATATCCAAACAAGATATAGAAATTTCTAATAGATTAGATGAAATCTCAAAGAATCCATGATTCAGTATATTGTCATAAAATTATAAAATTCGAATCGTTTCATTCGCGAGGAGCCGGATGAGAAGAAACTCTCATGTCCGGTTCTGTAGTAGAGGTGGAATTGAGAAAGAACCATCAACTATAACCCCAAAAGAACCCGATTTCGTAAACAACATAGAGGAAGAATGAAAGGAATATCTTATCGAGGTAATCGTATTTGTTTCGGTAAATATGCTCTTCAGGCACTTGAACCCGCTTGGATCACATCTAGACAAATAGAAGCAGGGCGACGAGCAATGACAAGAAATGTGCGCCGTGGTGGAAAAATATGGGTACGTATATTTCCAGACAAACCAGTTACAGTAAGACCTACGGAAACACGTATGGGTTCGGGTAAAGGATCTCCCGAATATTGGGTAGCTGTCGTTAAACCAGGTAGAATACTTTATGAAATGGGGGGAGTAGCAGAAAATATAGCCAGAAAGGCTATTTCAATAGCGGCGTCCAAAATGCCTATACGAACTCAATTTATGATTTCGGGATAGGAACGTAGAACCAAAGGAAAGAAGTCTTGGGGATAAAAAAACAATTGCAGGTTTCTTTTTGACAAACAATATTTCTTTTTTTTTACTTCGCCCTTTGCATTAACATTGAAAGAACAGATTAAAAAATGATATGATTCAACCTCAAAGCCATTTGAATGTAGCGGATAACAGCGGGGCCCGAGAATTAATGTGTATTAGAATCATAGGAGCTAGTAATCGCCGATATGCTCATATCGGTGACATTATTGTTGCTGTGATCAAGGAAGCATTACCAAACACACCTCTAGAAAGATCAGAAGTGATCAGAGCTGTAATTGTACGTACTTGTAAAGAACTTAAACGTGACAACGGTATGATAATACGATATGATGATAATGCTGCAGTTGTGATTGATCAAGAAGGAAATCCAAAAGGAACTCGAGTTTTTGGTGCGATTGCCCGAGAATTGAGACAGTTAAATTTCACTAAAATAGTTTCATTAGCACCTGAGGTATTATAAGATGAGATCATACGTAATATAGTTCTATTATATATAGTATTTGGATGAAATAGATTAATTAGTGGATTAGGTTGTATCTGACGCATATCCCTTTATTTAATAAATAAAATATAAAATTTAATAAATAAAATATAAAAATAAATAAAAAATAGCATGTTGATTATATCAAAAATGGGAGGCAACCCAAAATTTAGTTTATCATGGGTAGGGATACTATTGCTGACATAATAACCTCTATACGAAATGCTGACATGAATAGAAAAGGGACGATTCAAATAGCATCCACTAACATCACGGAAAACATTGTTAAAATACTTTTAAGAGAAGGTTTTATCAAAAACGTGAGGAAGCATCAGGAAAACAACAAATATTTTTTGGTTTTAACCCTACGACATAGAAGGAATAGGAAAGGACCCTATCGAACTATTTTAAATTTAAAACGTATCAGTAGGCCTGGCCTACAAATCTATTCGAACTATCAACGAATTCCTAGAATTTTAGGCGGGATGGGGATTGTAATTCTTTCGACTTCTCGAGGTATAATGACAGACCGAGAGGCTCGACTCGAAAGAATCGGCGGAGAAATTTTGTGTTATATATGGTAATCTTTCTGATATCAGAATTGAATCCGGAATTTCCTATTTGTCAAAAGAAAAAAGGGTGGGTTAGTTGATATCATTCCTACTACATTAGGTGATACTTCTAGGGCTTTTACCTAGAATGAAAGAACAAAAAAATGGATTCATGAAGGTTTCATTAATGAATCACTTCTCCTTCTAAATGGTATGTATGCTCGGGGTTTTTCGATAATGAAGATCTAATTCTAGGTTATGGTTCATGAAGGATCCGACGGAGTTTTATACGTATACGATGGGGGGAGAGGGGCAAAATTGAAGTAAGTCATTATGATTCAACCAGAGGGCGTATAATTTATAGATGCCACAACAAGGATTCGAATGATTAGGTTGTTTTTTCAACTTCAGCATTCCCTTCATGTGGATACAATTTGAGGTTCAACATTTCAAGAAACTTATTTTCTTCCAATAAATAGAGTCAGAATTAAGTTAAGGAACGACAACTATGAAAATAAGGGCCTCCATTCGTAAAATTTGTGAAAAATGTCGACTGATCCGTAGGAGGGGACGAATTATAGTAATTTGTTCTAATCCGAGACATAAACAAAGACAAGGATAATCTTTTGAAAAGGGGCTCTCTAACGTAAAGGACCCAATGAAAAAAATAGGATCTGTTTTGACATGAAATGGATATATCCATATATCTCGAATTTATATTTATGAGATGATAAAGTATGGCAAAATCTAGACCAAGAACTGGTTCACGTACGAATGCCCGTAGTGGTTCACGTAAAAGTACACGTAGAATACCAAAGGGAGTTATTCATGTTCAAGCAAGTTTCAACAATACTATTGTGACTGTTACAGATGTACGGGGTCGGGTAATTTCTTGGTCCTCCGCCGGTACTTGTGGATTCAATGGTACAAGAAGGGGGACGCCATTTGCTGCTCAAACCGCAGCAGGAAATGCTATTCGGACAGTAGTAGATCAAGGTATGCAACGAGCAGAAGTCATGATAAAAGGTCCTGGTCTCGGAAGAGATGCAGCATTACGAGCTATTCGTAGAAGTGGTATACTATTAAATTTCGTACGTGATGTAACCCCTATGCCACATAATGGCTGTAGACCTCCTAAAAAAAGACGTGTGTAGAAATGAAAATAAAAGAGATTTCAAGAGAAATAAACGATTCAATGATCTGATCAAATAATATTATTATGGTTCGAGAGAAAGTAAGAGTATCTACTTGGACACTACAGTGGAAGTGTGTTGAATCAAGAGCAGACAGTAAGCGTCTTTATTATGGACGCTTTATTCTATCTCCACTTATGAAAGGGCAAGCCGATACAATAGGCATTGCGATGCGAAGAGCTTTGCTTGGGGAAATAGAAGGAACATGTATCACCCGTGCAAAATTTGAAAAAATACCACATGAATATTCTACCATAGTAGGTATTCAAGAATCAGTACATGAAATTTTAATGAATTTGAAAGAAATTGTATTGAGAAGTAATCTGTATGGAACTCGCAACGCGTCTATTTGTGTCAAGGGTCCTGGATGTGTAACTGCTCAAGACATCGTCTTACCAACTTCTGTAGAAATCGTTG